AGCAAGCAAGAGGTGGAATACCACAAAGAGAAAGTGTACCTAATAAAAAAGTAATTCTTGTAATTGGAATATATTTTGTTAACCCTCCCATAAGAACCATATTTTGACTTTTATCTGGTGAAAATCCAACAATGGATTCCATTGAATGAATAATGGATCCAGATCCTAAAAACAATAAAGCTTTCGAATAGGCATGAGTGATCAAATGGAATAAAGCAGCCCTATAAGAACCTATACCCAGAGCTAATATAATATAACCCAATTGAGACATGGTAGAATAAGCTAAACTTCTTTTAATATCTCTTTGAGCAAGAGCCAAAGTAGCTCCTAATAATACTGTTATTATACCTATTAAGGAAATAAGATTCATTATGTAAGGTATGACTATGAAAAGAGGAAGAAGACGAGCTACAAGAAAAATTCCTGCTGCTACCATAGTAGCAGCATGTATAAGAGCCGAAATGGGAGTGGGTCCTTCCATAGCATCAGGTAACCATATGTGAAGGGGGAATTGTGCAGATTTAGCAACTGCGCCGAGGAATAAAAAAGAAGCACAAAGAGTAATAAATAAAGAATTTACTCCATTATTATGAATTAATTTAGTAACTATTTCGAACAAATCTCGAAATTCTAAACTCCCCGTTATCCAATAAAATCCTAAAATTCCTAATAATAAACCAAAATCCCCTATACGATTGGTTACAAAAGCTTTTTGACAAGCACTTGCTGCAATTGGTCGTGTGAACCAAAAACCTATTAATAAATAGGAACACATTCCTACAAGTTCCCAAAAAATATAAATTTGTATTAAATTAGAACTAGTAACTAATCCCAACATAGAAGTATTGAAAAAACTCATATAAGCAAAAAATCTCAAATATCCTCGATCATGAGACATATAATTATCACTATAAATAAGAACCATGATTCCAACAGTAGTAATTAATATTGGCATAATAGAAGTAAGCGGATCAATCAAGTGTCCGAACTCTAAAGAAAAATCATTATTGACAGTCCAAGACCATAGATATTGATAGATAAAATTTCCGTTTATTTGCTGAATAGAAAGATTAACAGAAAATACCATAACTATAGTTAGCATCAAAACACTCGGAAAAGCCCACATACGTCGAATATTTTTTGTTGCTGCAGGAATAAGTAGAAGTCCAAATCCTATTAACATAGTAATAGGAAATGGAAGAAAAGGTATTATCCATGCATATTTATATGTATGTTCCATAAAAAACACAAATTTTCGTTTTTTTCTTATAATTGTTTCCAATTCACCAATTTTTATTGCTTTTGAAGAAAACAATAAAAAAATGAAAAAAAAAAAGATATGAAACCTTAAATATTCTTATTTTACATTTTTCTTACTTTTTTCAGATATTTCAAAAATTTGAAAAAGTTATAAATTGTTGCTTAAATGCTTTATCCAAATAGCTCGATATAGAGTCATTTTTTAGTTATTCATTTTTTAACTAAAATATTCATTTTTGAAGTAGAAAAATATTTTTTTATAAAAAAAAGAGAAGGAGTATATGATATGGTTATATATTACTAGAATACTATTCTAGTAATATATAACCATATCATATACTATAGTAAGCAAAGAAAAAGTAAGAAAAGTAAGCAAAAATAGCTATACCAATATCAGTAGAATATGGATACAGATATATAGTTTGCATCAATAAATCAACCAATTCTTCTAGTAATTTTTAAAAATTACTAGAAGAATTGGTTGATTGGATTTCAATCCAATAAGATAAGAAAATATCAGAAATCTTATAAAAATCCTCACTTCTTATATTCTAGAACTGAATAAAAAAAAAAACGTAAAATGAAAGTTCCTTTTTTTAGCTAACGGAATGTCTTGTTTAACATATTAACTACTAGAAAATTCCTTTTCAAATTTTTCTTTCTTTTCTTCTATTTTTTCCTAGTTTATTATATATGTAACACACATGTATATATAAACAATATATTTGTATTGTTTTAAAAAAAAGATTATCGACGAAATTAAATATAATATAAAAAATGACTAAAACTAAAAAAAAAAAACGATCCATATTGATCAATACATGTCTTTCACATACAACAATAAAAAGGAAGAACTCTTTTTTTTATGGCAGTTCCAAAAAAACGTACTTCTATATCAAAAAAACGTATTCGTAGAAATATTTGGAAGAAAAAAGGAAATTTGGTTGCAATAAAAGCCTTTTCTTTAGCAAAGTCAGTTTCTACGAGAAATTCAAAAAGTTTTTTTGTTCGGCAAACAAATAAGAAAATCTTGGAATAATTTGAATTCCGTGATTTAAAGAACTTTTCCATATATAGAATATGAAAATTTTTCATTAACTTTTGTATTTATTTACCTCCTCAAGATTAGTTAGAACTAGCAGCTATTTTATGTCGAATATTAACTTATCTGTCTGCTAGTTTGGTTCTAAGTATTATTTTATTTCTTTTCCCAGTAGAAATTTTTTTTCCATTAGGAAAAGAAATAAAATGTAATTATAATGAATATTAAAACTGTTTTATTATATGTCTATCTCAAGATCAAATGAAATTTGTTTTGTTTACTAATTATTATTCTATATTTAAATTATGTACATAACAAACAACAAATATTAATATAATTATTATATATATATATATATTTTTTCTATATAATCACTATATAATTAGAATAATTAATTAAATTACACTAAATACATTAAAAAGTAGACTAAAAACAAGATTTTTATTTTTAGAAAACGAGTCTTTTTATTTCTAATTTAATTTATTAAATTTAGTAATTATATTTTGATATGTATAAAATCATCCTATTTATTTAATTTATATTTCTTTTTTTTTTTGATAAAAAAGATCTTTCTAAGTTTTCTAAGTGTTATTAAAAATAAAAAGAATACTTTAGTTTAAACAAAAGAGTTTAAAAGAACCCTTATTCATCCATTTCCTAAAGGATAACTATATCGGATTCTAGAATCTACATCTAGACGATTCAACATGAATTGACTATTATTATTTCAAGTAAGTAAGCCGCTATGGTGAAATTGGTAGACACGCTGCTCTTAGGAAGCAGTGCTAGAGCATCTCGGTTCGAGTCCGAGTGGCGGCATACTCTAAAAGAGATAGAATGGATCTTATAATGTATTTAATTCCCGATTTCAATTCTGTAATGAGACCCTTTTTATGTATGATATTTGCGACTTTAGAACATATATTAACTCATCTCTCTTTTTCGATCGTTTCAATTGTGATTGCGATTCATTTGATGATTCTATCAGTTCATGAAATCATCGGATTACGCCATTCGTCGGAAAAAGGAATGTTAGCTACTTTTTTTTCTCTAACAGGATTATTAGTTATTCGTTGGATTTCTTCGAGACATTTTCCATTAAGTAATTTATACGAGTCATTAATCTTCCTTTCGTGGAGTTTTTCCATTATTCATATGGTTTCCAAGCTATGGAATCAAAAAAATGATTTAAGCACAATAACCGCGCCAAGTGCCATTTTTACTCAAGGTTTCGCTACATCTGGTCTTTCAAGTAAAATGCATCAATCAGTAATATTAGTACCTGCTCTACAATCTCAGTGGTTAATGATGCATGTAAGTATGATGTTATTGAGCTATGCGGCTCTTTTATGTGGTTCGTTATTATCAGTCGCTTTTTTAGTCATTACATTTCGAAAAAACATCGATATTTTTTTTAGAAGCAAAAATTTATTAATATTAATTAAGTCATTTTTCTTTGGGAAGATCGAATACTTGAACGAAAAAAGAAGTGGTGTTAAAAGCACTTCTTTTCTTTCATTTCCAAATTATTATAAATATCAATTAATTCAGCGTTTGGATTATTGGAGTTATCGTGTTATTAGTTTAGGGTTTACCTTTTTAACCATAGGTATTCTTTCTGGAGCAGTATGGGCTAACGAAGCATGGGGGTCTTATTGGAATTGGGACCCCAAGGAAACTTGGGCATTTATTACTTGGACCATATTCGCGATTTATTCACATACTAGAACAAATCAAAGTTTGCACGGTACGAATTCGGCACTTGTAGCTTCTATAGGATTTCTTATAATTTGGATATGCTATTTTGGGATCAATCTATTAGGAATAGGTCTACATAGTTATGGTTCATTCACATAAAATCTAATTAAATTGTAGAAATTACATGCGGAATAAGTAAGACATATATAACGAAAATTTGTGTGAGTTTTTAAGAACTGTTTGAATTAAGATTCAAACAGTTCTTAAAAACTTGGGATACATCTTTCTAATTCACTTTATTATTTTTTTTTGTTGTACAGCGAATAGTTTCAAAAATATTATAATTGAAAATTATAAGACTTTCTATCTCATTAAGAAAAAAAAACTATCTATGAAAATAATTAGATAGGATAGCTTGTATCTTGTCAACTGATAAAGAAAGAACGAAATCGGGATAAATACCAATTCCTATTACGGGTAAAAGGATACAGATTGAAACAAATAGTTCTCGTGGTCCAGAATCCACGAAATTTGAGTTTAGAACATTGAAAAAATTGTATCCATAGAACATTTGCCGTAACATAGATAACAAATAAATAGGAGTTAATATCATTCCAATTGCCATTACAAGGGTAATTAATATTTTTGGCATTAAAAGATATTTTGGACTGGTAATTAGTCCAAAAAATACTACTAATTCCGCAACAAAACCACTCATTCCCGGCAATGCAAGAGAAGCCATCGAGAAACTACTAAACATGGTAAATATTTTTGGCATTGGAATGGATATTCCCCCTATTTCGTCGAGATAAACAAGACGTATTCTATCACAACTCATTCCTACCAAGAAAAAAAGTGCAGCACCAATAAATCCATGAGAGAGTATTTGTAAAATGGCTCCGTTGAGTCCCATGTCGGTTATAGAACCAATTCCTATAATTGTGAAACCCATGTGCGATACAGAAGAATAGGCTATTCTTTTTTTTTGATTACGTTGACCAAGCGAGGTTGAAGCTGCATAAATTATTTGGATTGCCCCCACTATCACTAACCAGGGAGAAAATATAGAGTGAGCATGTGGTAATAATTCCATATTGATACGAATCAATCCATATGCTCCCATTTTTAATAAGATTCCCGCTAGAAGCATACATGTACTGTAATGTGCTTCTCCATGGGTATCTGGTAACCATGTATGTAGGGGTATAATCGGTGATTTGACAGCATAAGCAATAAGGAAGCCCAAATAGAATATTATTTCTAATGTCACAGGATATGACTGATTACCTAATCTGTCAAAATCCAATGTTGGTTCATTGGAACCATATAAACCCATACTTAGAACTCCTATTAAGAGAAAAATGGAACCCCCCGCAGTGTACAAAATAAACTTTGTAGCCGAGTACAAACGTTTCTTTCCTCCCCACATAGATAAAAGTAAGTAAACAGGAATTAATTCTAACTCCCACATGATAAAAAAAAGTAAAAGATCTCTAGAAGAAAATAATCCTATTTGACCACTGTACATTGCTAACATCAGGAAATAGAACAATCGCGAATTTCGAGTAACAGGCCAAGCTGCTAAAGTAGCTAAAGTAGTGATAAATCCTGTTAGTAAAATAGGTCCTATGGAAAGTCCGTCGATTCCCAGTCTCCAGTGAAAATTGAAAACATTTATCCATTTAGCATCCTCTTCTAATTGAATTAATGGATCATCCAATTGGAAATGATAACAGAAGACATAGGTTGTTATAAGGAGTTCTAATAAACAAATACATATTGTATACCATCTAAATACCTTATTCCCTTTATGAGGGAGAAAGAAAATTGAGGAACCCGCGAATATTGGCAAAACTACAAGTATTGTTAACCAAGGGAAATAACTCGTGATAAAGACAAGATGCGTTTTGACCAAAAAGCCCGTGCTCAATAAAATATATTCTTTTGAGCACGGGCTTTTGTCGGTAAAAAGGAATCAAATGATTCAAGTGGAATTTATTATAACGTATCAATAAGATAGACCCATGCTGCGAGTTGTTTCATGCCATAAATAAACACGGACACTCAAAAAATCTGTTGGACAGGCAGATTCACATCTTTTACAACCTACACAGTCTTCCGTTCTTGGCGCGGAAGCAATTTGCTTAGCTTTACATCCGTCCCAAGGTATCATTTCCAATACATCTGTGGGGCAGGCTCGTACACATTGAGTGCACCCTATACATGTATCATAAATTTTTACTGAATGTGACATTGGGTCTATAAATTCCAGTTTTGAACATAAAAAATTTTCGATCTGGTAAAGTAAAAAAAAAAAAAATAATAATAAATTTATAATTATATAATTTATTATATATTTATATTTTCTTTATATATAGAAACCAGATGAATCAATGATTTATCAAAAAAAATCTTAAGAATCAAAATTTTTATAAATCTGTTCATCAGAAGACCAAGAGACTTTGATTTATCTTTCAACAACCATGATCATATGAGTCGCATGAATCACACGTGCAACTTCACGTTGACTAATGGATCGTCAATATTTCAATATAAATATATATTGAAATATTACTATACACATTAGTATTATTTGTAAATAAATATATAAAAGACACTGAAATGATATTTTATAGAAAGTTTTTTCTATAATTTCTATATATATATTCTATTTATATGTATTTATATTATAGTTATGGCTAATTTTTCAACAAACTTGATTGATTAATACGAGTTGATTTTCTGTTACGATAGATCGACGAAACAATAGCTAGCCCAATAGCAGCTTCCGCCGCTGCAATCGCTATAATAAAGATTGAGAAAATCTCGCCTTTTAATTGGCGACTATCAAATATATCAGAAAATAGTACGAGATTAATATTAACCGAATTTAGTATAAGTTCAAGACACATAAGTGCTCTAACCATGTTTCGACTTGTTATCAATCCATAGATACCGATTGCAAATAAATAGACACTCAAAAAAAGTACATGTTCGAACATGATTGACTAACTCCTGATGAACCTCGATTCGTTTCAATATGAACAAAAATTCAACCAAGTTGATTGACTAGAATAGAATCGAGCGATTACATAAAAAAGGGAATATTGACAGTAGATTAAACTAATTTTTTTTTTATTCTAACTAAACTATTTATTATTGACGAGCCATAGTAATTGCACCTATCAAAGAAACTAAAAGAATTATAGAAATTAGTTCAAACGGAAGATAAAAATCTGTTGATAAATGAATTCCAATTTGTTGAACGTTGTTTATAAAGTCTTGCTCTATAATCTGATTTGATCTTGTAGTCCAAATAATTCCGTACCATGACGTATCTGCAATAGTAGTAATTAGTGAAAAAAGAATACTTATACAAACCAGTGAAGTGACTCCATCTCCAATAGTCCAAAGATAGGAGTCATTAGAATATTCTGAACCATTCACGAACATAACAGCAAATATGATTAAGACATTTATGGCTCCCACATAAATAAGAAGCTGGGCGGCAGCTACAAAAAAGGAGTTTGATGAAATATAGAATAAGGATATACAAACAAGAACCGATCCCAACGAAAAGGCGGAATAAATTGGATTAGTAAACAATACTACTCCTAGACCTCCTAATATAAGAAATGATCCCAGAAATACTACAAGTATATCATGTATTGGTCCAGGTAAATCCATTATGTATAAGAGAAAAATCAGTCAAAATGTTTCATGACCTTACTAAATAGTCCAGGAAAGAGAGGGGTGTTCCCCTTATTTTTTTTTTCTTATATATGATGAGTTTTTAATGCAATTAAATCTTAATATGGATGGATTACTGTGGATATAGATAAAGTTATTAAAATTATCGGCTAATCTTTTCTTTTTTCTTTTAAAGATTATAATTTTTAATATTTTTAAATAATTAAGAAAATACATATTCACAGTTTAAATCAAAGAGTGATTCTCAATAATCAATAGTTAATAAGATAAGTTTTTTAGGTTCTCATAAAAAAAAAAGAAGACTTGTTTCTGTTTATCTTTATATAAAAAAATATTAGTAATCAGTAATCGTTCTTGAATCAAGGGGTTTATCTTTATCCATTTTGATTTGACTGGAATTCATAATTGTTTGAATTGTGTAATCTCCAATTACTGACATTGGTAACCGACCTAATGCAATTTGATTATAATTTAATTCGTGACGATCATAAGTTGAAAGTTCATATTCTTCAGTCATCGATAAACAGTTTGTTGGACAATACTCGACACAATTACCACAAAATATACAGACTCCAAAATCAATACTATAATTAAACAATTGTTTCTTTTTAATCTCTCTTTTAAACCTCCAATCAACAACGGGTAGATCTATGGGACATACACGAACACATACCTCACAAGCAATACATTTATCAAATTCAAAATGAATTCTACCGCGGAAACGTTCTGATGTGATCGATTTTTCATAAGGATATTGAATAGTTACAGGTAAACGATTTGTATGGGATAGGGTAATTATGAAACTTTGACCAATGTACCTTGCCGCCCGTATTGTTTGTTGACCAAAATTTATGAACCCGGTCACCATAGGGAACATATTGTAGATCTCCGTGAATAATTTGATGTTTCTTTCTCTTGTTTAAGATCAGTTATGAATGGAGAATATCGTTATCTTATTCTATTCTTTATAGGTAAATAAGTTGGGAAGAAGTTGTCAATAATAGATTACCCAGAGAAATAGGTAAAAGAAATTTCCATCCAAAATTTAAAAGTTGGTCCATTCTCAGTCTAGGTAAAGTCCATCTTGCTATGATAGGAATGAACAAAAACAAATAAGCTTTAGCTAATGTAATAAATATACCAATTGTTATTCCAAAAACTCCTGTCATTTTATTTATTCCGAAAAATTCAGGAATAGATATATACGGAATAGAGAAATTCCACCCGCCTAAGTAAAGAACTGTTATAAATAATGAAGAAACTAATAAATTTAGGTAAGAAGCAAGGTAAAATAGAGCATATTTAATACCCGAATATTCTGTTTGATAACCTGCTACTAATTCCTCCTCTGCTTCTGGTAAATCAAAAGGTAATCTCTCACATTCTGCTAGAGAAGAAATTAGAAAAACAACAAACCCTATAGGCTGACGCCACAGATTCCACCCCCAAAAACCATATTTTGACTGTGACTCAACTATATCAACTGTACTTGAACTGTTAGATAATCATAGTCGATAATAACATTACTGTTCATATCGCTATTTCAAAACCGTACATGAGACCTCAGCTTCATACGGCTCCTTTATGGTCACAAATAAATGTAAGTACTTGTTTGGTATTATTGTAATTTTTAGATTCAAATTCTAATACCGGGAAGTCCAAAATTAGACCAACAAAATTCCGTTTGCTAGAATAAAAAAGCGCTTCCGAATTGATCTTTTCCATTAAAATTAAAATTTCTCTTTATTCGGTAATAACTTAATCCTTAAATAAAATACTCGTTATATCAATAAATTAGGTTTTATCAATAACTCTAAAGAAAGAATTAGTTAGAAAGAATTGATCATTAATTCCAAATTTATGATTAAGAACTCCATGTATGTATATAGTAGATATGAATATTGAATGGGGAAAAGGAATAAGAAATAAATATCCTGTATCGTATTTTTTTGTTTCATTTTTCCCATTCAATATTTTGCATTCTATTTCTTTTGCTCCTGTCCTATTCTTCTTTCTCAGAGGAGAGGAGGTACTCTGAAAAAAAAAATAAAGGATTAATTCGTTTTTTATAGTCATTTCTTTAATCAGTGAATAGGAGCATACTCGAGATCGGAATCGTGGAGAAGTACTACTTGGTCATTTCTACCAACTTAAAGTCCTCATTATGATTCGTTTTATCCAAAGCTTTATGCAAAAAAATCTTTTTTTTTTTTATCTTAAATTATCTTCATTACTAATCTTTTGTGTACCTTGGTGTTCCTAACTGTCCACTGATTTTTTATTGATCTCCAGTATGGTAATAAATACAAGACAGTAGTAGAAACCCCATACGGGTGACCTTTTGTACCCGCTTCAAGATCTGATAATTGGTCAAAGAATCTTAACCTTGGGGTAAACAGTTTATACTGCTTATGTTTCTATTCTCGTACATAGGGAATGAGATTTAATCCTCTTACTGCAAATTTATAAGCAGTTTGCTTTTACTCATCTAACTATCTAGCTTAATTCATCAACCCTAATGATAAATAAAAAAAGAAAATATCCATTGAATATAATATATTCAATTTCTTTATTCTATTTCTAGTTCTAGAAAAGAGGGAAAATAATAATGTTCTGCCGAATCACACGTAGAGATATTGATAACACACATAGAGTTAATGGTATTTCATAACTGATAGATTGAGCAGCAGCCCGTAGACCACCTGAAAAAGAATATTTATTATTCGATCCATATCCTGACATAAGAAGTCCAATAGGGGCAATACTTGAAATGGAGATCCATAAAAAAACGCCTATACTAAGATCGGCCAAAACAAGGTGATATCCAAAAGGAATTACTAAATAACTTAGTAGAACAGATATGACCGCTATAGACGGTCCCGCGCTGAACAAACGAATATCTCCTCTAGATGGGAGGAGATCTTCTTTAAAAACTAATTTGGTTCCATCTGCTATAGCTTGAAGAATTCCCAATGGACCGGCATATTCAGGCCCAATGCGTTGTTGTATTGCTGCAGATATTTCTCTTTCTAACCACACAATTACTAGTACCCCTATTGTTATTCCCAATATAAGGGTGAAAATAAGAACAAAGATCCATATGAGTCCATAGACTTCTTTTAAAGATTCCGATCTAGAAAAAGAATTTATAGCTTGTATTTCCGCTTCTGTTATATCAATTATCATTTCAACGATCAACTTCTCCCATAATGATATCTATACTACCTAATATCGTCATGATATCTGCCAATTTCATTCTTTTAACTAGTTGAGGGAGAATTTGCAAATTGATAAAACCGGGTGGACGAATTTTCCATCTCCAAGGGAAAACACTACTATCTCCTATCAAATAAATTCCTAATTCTCCTTTTGGGGCTTCTACTCTCACATAAAGTTCTTGCTTCGACAATTCAAAATTGGGTGAAAGTTTTTTAGTAATAAATCTATATTCAAAATTATTCCATTCGGAATTTTTTGCTTTATCAAAACGTCGGACTTCTAAATTTTCATAAGGTCCTCCAGGAATTCCTTCTAGAGCCTGTTGAATAATTTTTATAGATTCCTTCATTTCACCGATTCGTACTAAATAACGAGCTAGCGAATCTCCTTCTTTTTGCCATTGGACTTCCCAATCAAATTTATTGTAACACTCATAACTATCAACTTTACGAAGATCCCATTGGATTCCGGAAGCCCGTAACATTGGTCCTGATAAACCCCAATTTATTGCCTCCTCTCCACCAATAATGCCCACTCCTTCAACTCGTTCCAAAAAAATAGGATTACGCGTAATAAGTTTTTGATATTCAACAATTCCTGTTAAAGAATAATCGCAAAAATCCAAACATTTCTCTATCCAGCCATAAGGTAAATCGGTAGCAACTCCCCCAATACGGAAATAATTATGCATCATTCGCATACCTGTAGCGGCTTCGAATAGATCATATAACAATTCCCTTTCTCTGAAAATATAGAAAAAGGGAGTCTGTGCACCGATATCTGCCATAAAAGGTCCAAGCCATAATAAATGAGAAGCTATACGACTCAGTTCTAGCATAATTATTCTAATGTAACTAGCTCTTTTAGGTACTTGAACGCTTTCTAATCGTTCTGGTGCATTTACTGTTATTGCTTCTGTGAACATAGTGGCTAAATAATCCCACCGTGTTACATAAGGCAAATATTGTATAATTGTTCGATTTTCCGCTATTTTTTCCATCCCTCTATGTAAATAACCCAATATGGGTTCACAATCAATAACATCTTCACCATCGAGAGTAACAATTAGTCGAAGAACACCATGCATTGATGGGTGGTGAGGACCCATATTCACTATCATGAGATCCTTTCTTGTAGCTGGTACAGTCATAACTTTTCTTCCTTAATTCAATTCAGTATTCCATGAATTTAGCAAAATGAAGTTGATCAAAATGCAAAATGTAATAACTAAAGAAAAAATTAAAACCAATCTTAAACTTAAAATTAACGAGTTTTTGACTCCCGAATACCCAACTGGTTAATCAATTTCTTATAACGTACTCGATTTTTCTTTGACAAATAATCCAACAGCCGTTGACGTTTTCCCAGAATTTTTCGTAGACCTCTTTGTGATAAAAAATCTTTTTTATGTAATTTTAAATGTGAAGTAAGTCTTTGTATCTTATCAGTGAAACTAAATACTTGAAATTCAACAGATCCACAGTTTTTTTCTTTTTCTTGTCGAATAGCCGAGATGAATGAATTTTTGACCATAAAAACAAAATTTTCTTTTTTTTTTCTTTTTCGCGAATTTTACCGATCAGGAAAAATAAAAATATTTATTATACGTGTTATTTGCAGTTATTTGAATTTAGTACAAAAAAATTTCTCATTTCTTTATATAGAATTTTTTCTATCCAAATCAAATTGAAAATTTGATTTGGATAAAAAGGAACGATCCCCTTTTTTTTAAGATTTTCCTATTCAGGAAAGAAAATGTTTTTTCGATAAAGAAAAATAGATATAAGATATAGAGGAAATATCGTTATATTTATATTTATTATATACTATTAATATAATTAAAGAATTTAAAGAATTCTGAATCGTGGATACATATGTATTCTTGATATACTGAAATTACTGCCATTATTGGTATCAAACCAATAACGATTCATACAAGCTAAATCTTCTAATCGATAATTGGGCCAAAGAAAAAATTTGAATTTAATGAATTTCTTTGTATATGTATTAAGATGTTTTTCCTTGTTCAAAAATTGTCCACAGTTGTTTATGTTGTTTTGATTACAGAATATTGGATTTCTACCCATAATATTCCAATTCTGAGAATTAAAACAAATGAAAATTCTCAATTCTCTACGACGTCTGGGGGATAGAATATTTTCAGGAACAAGGAAATCATAATAATTTTTGTTTTTAGTCATAAGTATATTGCTGTGTTGTGCAACAGATTCATCAAATTTTTGTTTATCAACATATTCTTTTTTTATTGTGTATTTTCCATCAGTTTGGTGTTTAGTCTTATCAACCAATGAAATACCTATGGTTTGATATATAATATCTTTTCCATCCCCTTTCATAGATAGACGAATTGGTTCGACAATAAATATGCCTCTTTTTACCAATTCTGTAAGAGTTAGATCTTTCTGAATCAACATTACATCTAGATGCATCTCTCCTTTTTGAATTGAAGATATAGCTATTTCCTTTGGATCTATCAGTCTAAGTAGAAGACAATATACCTTTATATTATTGATAATTCTTTGATTCAAGAGATCATCCCATCTTAATTGAAAAAGAAAATATTTTTTCAAGAAGAAATTGAGTTCTGCTTCTTTCTTGCTCTTAGATTGTTTTTTTTTTCTACCTTTTTTAATGTCTGTTCCTGTATAATCTGTCTTAACATCTTTTTCATTTTGTTTTCGTAAATATAATACAAGATTTCCTTGACCTTGTTGTTCATTTTTTTTTTTTACATTGATCTTTTTACTTTTACTAATATTTTCATAGAAATAAAAATGAAAAATAAGTAATTTTGTAGGTATGATCCACGGTTTTATTTTATACGCATTAAAAAGTAGTACAAATTCTGGGAAAAACCAAGGTTCCAGATTTGATATGCTACGATAGAATTTTTCTTGATTCATTCCCATCCAATCAAAAAAGGAATTTTTTTGTAATTTTTGATAATTTGGATTTTTAGTATTTTTATGAATCTTGGTGTTCATAGGCGTATTAGCCCGGGTCTCAATATCAATATTATTTCTAATACAGAAATGGGGAATTTTATAATTTAAAAATAGTCTATCCATATTTTTGTCCGTATCAATGAGAAATCTTTTTTTTAGATAATTATTAATAACTATCCTTATCAATCCATAAAATGGTTCGGGTTTTAGTGTATTGAAATTAGATGAAATTTTTTTGTTTTCCACTTCTTGTAATTGTAACGTTGATTCATAAATATATGAGTTTTTATTATCCTCAAAATTTATATATTTATATGATAAAATATCATATCCGAAATGTTTTTTCAATTTGTCTTTTTGACTCATCAATGAATTTACTGCATAGTAATTTTCTTTCATGTAATGAATTAATTGGTCTTTTTCTTTTTTATATAAATCCGATTTCGTTGAGTCTTTTTTTTGAATTATACGATATTGGTTGGCCCTATTTTGCCATTTTTTTGGCATTAAATAAGACCACTTAGTCCGAGATAAATTATATTGATAATGACCCCTTAACCACATTTTCCATTTATTCATTCTATACTTATGTATTTTCTTATGCTTTGGTTTGGAACCAAATATTCCTTGTGTTGTACAATAATTCTTTATTATATCTGTAAGAAAAGGATAGGTGTTATGATATTGAAGTACAGATTTCAAAGCATATTTGTTAAGTAATTGATTTTGCGAGAATTTGTAAAATATATATGCTTGAGACAAAGAAGATAAGTCCCAATAAATATTAGAATTTTTGTTGCTAATACTAAAATTAGTATTATAAAAAATATTATAAAACGACTTTTTTATAGTCGAAATAAAGTTCATTATTTTTTGATTTGTCTTTTCAATTCCTTCTTTATTTGTTTTATCATTATAAATGTATTTAGTTAAAATTTTGTTTGTTGATTTAAAACTTGGAATCTTAATGATACATAGTAATAGATTCATGTATATTTTTTCAAAGAAAGATTTTATAAAATAATGCGATTTACGTATTAATCGGATATTTTTTCTTTTAAATATTTGCCAAATATCCTTCTGTAATTCCGATCTTTTATCATAATAAGTTAGAACCATTTTTTTCTTGTCTTTTTTGATTCCTTTTATTTGACTCCTAATTGTGATTGTCTTATTAGCAAGATCTTTCATTTTTGTTTCGATGAGTGAATAATTTGCATTTTCGCAATTCAGGAATTGAATTGCAATTGTCGATTCGCGAAGAATCTGATTATTTATATTAGAATCTCTTCCATTTTTATTTTTAGTCGTTTCATATATTTTAACCCTACTCAATTTTAATATGGGTTTCACTTTTTCAAGTTCTTTCATTATTAGGTCCATAAATAGAATTATTTTGATGACCCATTTTGTTTTTTTTTTTGAAACTTTTAGAACCCCATTTCCTCTTTCTTTGAAAACTCTTATAACTTGTAAAATTTTCTTTTTCGCTTTTATCGTTTTTTTTTCGAGTTCTTTTAAAATGGGTTCAAAGAAAGAAGGTCGTTTTCGGGGAGACCCAAAAGGTAGCTCTGCTTCTCTTCCCCAAACTGTTAAAAAACAAAAGTTATCTTTTTTCTCTTTTTTTTGCCTTTGCTGATCTCCATGATTAAATCGTACCTTAGATCTTTGCCAAGGTTTCAGACAAAAAGGAAATAGAATCTTTATTTGAATACCCTCTCTTAACCAATTTTTGGGAAATTCCGTTTCTGATAATTGAACACCATTATAAGTACATTTAACATGAATTTCTCCATTCCATTCCTTCCAATCCTCGTACCATTGGGGGAATTGAAACAATAACATACGACTAATATTTTTAGCTATTATTAATACGGGAAATAGAACATATTTTCTAAGAAAAGATTGGGTTACTAATATTAAACCTCTTATTGCTTGAGTAAATAGAAAGCTATTCCAAGCCTCTGATATTGCTATTCGTTCATTTTCCTCTTCTTTCTCTTTGTTTGTTTTCTCATTTTCTTTTGTATGTTCTTGCTCAAAATAATAAATTTGAGATTCTGAGGTTCTCCCTAACCAATTCCTAATTTTAAATATATTTAAAAACGAAAAAAACAATGTTTTGTCTATTCGATCCAAAAAAAGTGGAGAATGCGCATTTGCTTGAAATATTTTCAAGATAATTGTTTTACGTCTTTGAGCACGCATGGATCCTTTGATTATACCACGGCGAAAATCCGATTGTTGTGAGTAACGTATCAAAGCCACCTCGTCTTCTTCATCACTAGTATTACTAGTAGTATTATTAGTAGCACTCGAATTAGTACTCTGATCGTTATCAGTATAAATTATTATGCGTTTCCCTTTTCTTGACCGAATTTCAGGATCTTCCATCGATTCTTCTTCATCTTCTTCTTCCAAATCATCTGTTAATTGGTATGACCATCTAGAGACCTTTTTACTAATTTCTTCCATTCCAATAGAATTTTTTCTAATTTTTATTAGATCATTTGGATCAGTTGTAATTACATCGCATAACAATTTCAAAGATTTTATTTGACTTTCTGAATCTATTCCTTGCACGCGTTCAAAATAAAATCTTTCAATTGAGGTTAAGGAATTCTCAATAGGATTCGATAAAAATTTCTCATCAGAATAAAACCTATTCTTTTTATGTTCAAATGTTTGAGAATTTTTAGGAAATAGACCATGAATTTTATTTATCCACAATATTTCTAAGGAATCCACTCTTGAAGTTATTAAATCAGTCATGATTTCATCTGAATCTACATTTTTTATTGTTCCGCGATAAGGTCCATTCAAAAAGGGATCATACATTTTGGGTAAATATTCTTGTTCATGCTCATCATCACATAATCTGGTTCTTTTTTCTAGTATATTAAAAGCAAAAGATCCTTTCTCTTTTTCTAAATTTGCTATTCTACTTACAAATTCGTTCCTTAAGTTGTATTTTTTTTGTTCATTATTATAAATCCAATAATTATATAGGTTTTCGTGGTATAGTTTTTCTGTCGTGTAGAAAGAAATTTTTCGCTCTATCATTTCTGAAAAGGTTGATAAACTTGGCGGATATGTATATGAGATTAGATTTTTTCCTTTATTTGGGCATATATAAAAAAAATATTGTGCCATTTCATTTCGTATAGCATTTTCAAACCTATCATTTTTTAAATATCTCAATGGGCGGTTCCATCGTTTATAATCGAAAAGAAAAGTTACAATAGGTTTTTCAAACCAAAAATAAGTTTTCTCTTCTTTAAGTTTTCCCAATTCCCAATTATCTTGATGGATATCAAGATAAGAATCTTCGTAAACCGGGCTATCTTTGTCTTCTTTAGTGGATCCCTCTTGTTCCTGTTTCGTCTTCTTCGTTTCGTAAGTTGTTTCTACATCGCTTTCTTCCGTTTCTGAGGTTTCTTTCAGTTTCTTAGTACCAATAGGCGATGGCATTCTGCCTAAATAGTAGACACAGGTGATAAATAAGAGAATACTAAAGATTCTAGCCATAGAATTTCTCAATTCTGACACAAGGTACTTATTAGATCGAATCAAATGATTTTGCCGTATCCAGAATAATACCAAT